CCTTTTGTTTTGAGATTAGGATCTGATTATGATATCATTCTTTTTTTCTTTCATTTATACTGGAATCCTTGAATTTATTAGATAGCGATTACTATCTCGAAAAAAGTATTTTCTTTGTTACCTATAGGAAACCCTTATTTGATCCAACCAAATTGGATTTTATCATTTCTGTATCGGCAATTCAATATAGATTGATATATACCCCATATATCTTCCTCTTCCTGCCATTTCTCCCATGCAATTTGGCATACTTTAACGGACGATTCTTCTTTTTTTTCTTAACTTCCCCTTTTACGAATGAAAGCCGAGGAATGTCTGATTAGTTATAACTAATTAACTAATTCGAATCCGAAAGAAATATAGAATTAGAAATATATAGGATCTAAAATATAGAAGTGTAACAAAAAGAATTTCAAATGTCGTGTGAATTCAAAATCCAAAATCAAAAAGAAAATTTGACTATCGAAAAATATTTAAGATTGACTATCGAATAGAATAATATTCGAATTTAAAAGTGTGATAAAGAAATCGAAATTCTATATCGCTACATAAATCGTTCTGTTCTATAATATTGAATATTTATTGGAAATTATAGAGAAATTCTAGATTCTATTCTTTTCTATATTTCTAGAGACACTATACTTTTCTAGAGACACTATACTATAGTGTATTGAATTCCTATGCATAGAAAATTTCTATTATTATTATGTAGGCCCGCTTAGCTCAGAGGTTAGAGCATCGCATTTGTAATGCGATGGTCATCGGTTCGATTCCGATAGCCGGCCTTTTCCTATTTTTCATTTTTTTATTCCATTTTTGAAAAATTGATAATCTCCCCAAGAATAGTGAAAAAGTGTTTTACCCCTTTTTCAAAATCCATGAATTTCTTATCTTAATGGGAACTCCCAACTATGTCAGGAAAAGGATCTTTTATATATATTATTCTAATAATAGAAATAGAAAGTTTGAATATTTATCTCATTCTTCTTTATAGTATTTATAGTACAAGTACACTACTTCAGCAAACTTCGCTTCATTTAGTTCAGTTTTAGTTTAGGTTTATTCTGTAAAATCCAATTTTCAAAAAAAAAAGAATGAAATGAATTCTAAATAAGAATAAGGAGTCTTTATGTCGCGTTACCGAGGACCTCGTTTCAAAAAAATACGCCGCCTGGGGGCTTTACCAGGACTAACTAATAAAAGTCCTAAAGCCGGAAGGAATCTTAGAAACCAACCGCGCTCCTGGAAAAAATCTGGATATAGTATTCGCCTAAAAGAAAAACAAAAATTACGGTTTCATTATGGTCTTACAGAACGACAATTACTTAAATACGTTCATATCGCCAGAAAAGCCAAGGGGACAACAGGTCCAGTTTTACTACAATTACTTGAAATGCGTTTGGATAACATCCTTTTTCGATTGGGTATGGCTTCGACTATTCCCGCAGCCCGCCAATTAGTTAACCATAGACATATTTTAGTGAATGGGCGTATAGTAGATATACCAAGTTATCGCTGCAAACCCCGAGATATTATTAGGGCGAAGGATGAACAAAAATCCAGAACTCTGATTCAAAATTCTTTCAACTCTTCCCCTCATGAGGAAGTGCCAAAGCATTTGACCCTTCAACCATTCCAATATAAAGGATTAGTCAATCAAATAATAGATAGAAAATGGGTCGGTTTGGAAATAGATGAAACCATAGTCATAGAATATTATTCTCGTCAGACTAAACCCTAAACTCAAATAAAATAGCAAGGGTTCGGGCAATTTTCTTCCCTTTCATCAAATTAAATTAACCTAAGGTTAAGTAAGAAAAATACGGGTTTAATTCCGATTTTATCCCATTTATGTATCATAGACCGAGGGGCTATTTTCATATTCTTTCCAGTATTCTTCCTAGTTTATGGGTCGCGGCAATTCGGAATAGAGAATCTATATCAATGAAAGGTCTAACTGGTGGAATAAAGGTCTCCATTGCTATTTGATCCGGTGTTGTTAATAAAATGGGTCTATTAAGTGAAGGTACGGAAAGAGAGGGATTCGAACCCTCGGTAAACAAAAGCCTACATAGCAGTTCCAATGCTACGCCTTGAACCACTCGGCCATCTCTCCTACATAATGATTATGAACCAAAAACCGAGTGAATAGCGAGTTCTTCATATTCGATTCTAGATTATTGGATAGGTACGACCAATCTATTTTAACTATTTTAACTATATATTACAAATCAAAATAGAAAATTTTTCATCAAAGTAAAGAAAGATCTTTCTTTCGAGGCTCCAAGATAACGAGAAAATTCTTTTCTTAGGAAATTTTTTTTTTGAATTTTATTAAAAAGGGGGATTCATGTTTGCAAAAATGACTCCCTTCTATTTCTACTATTTCGAATCGATTAAATCAATGAATTAGAACGAATCAACTGATTGATAGGTCTAGATTTTTTAGACTAGGGTTAATGGATACCTTTCTAGCATAATTCTATATAGACTACGATTC